ACGTGAAATCAAAGTAGGTGATAAGGTAGCTGGAAGACATGGGAATAAAGGGATTATTTCAAAAATTTTACCTCGACAAGATATGCCTTATTTGCAAGATGGAAGACCTATTGATATGGTTTTCAATCCATTAGGAGTGCCCTCACGAATGAATGTAGGACAGATATTTGAATGCTCGCTCGGATTAGCGGGGGATCTGCTAGATAGACATTATCGAATAGCACCTTTTGATGAGAGATATGAACAAGAGGCTTCGAGAAAACTAGTGTTTTCGCAATTATATGAAGCTAGTAAGCAAACAGCGAATCCATGGGTATTTGAACCGGAGTATCCCGGAAAAAGCCGAATATTTGATGGCAGAACGGGAGATCCTTTTGAACAACCTGTTTTACTAGGAAAGCCTTATATCTTGAAATTAATTCATCAAGTTGATGATAAAATACACGGGCGTTCGAGTGGACATTATGCACTTGTTACACAACAACCCCTTAGAGGACGGGCTAAGCAAGGTGGACAACGGGTAGGAGAAATGGAGGTTTGGGCGCTAGAGGGATTTGGCGTTGCTCATATTTTACAAGAGATGCTTACTTATAAATCGGATCATATTCGAGCTCGTCAAGAAGTCCTTGGTATTACGATGATTGGAGGAACAATACCTAAACCTGCGGATGCTCCAGAATCTTTTCGATTGCTCGTTCGAGAACTACGCTCTTTGGCTCTGGAACTGAATCATTGCCTTGTATCTGATAAAAATTTACAGATTAATAGAAAGGAAGCTTAATCGAAACGACGAATCGGAATTTTTATTCTATGATCGATCGGTATAAACATCAACAACTCCGAATTGAATCAGTTTCGCCTCAAAAGATAAGTGCTTGGGCTAACAAAATCCTCCCTAATGGCGAGATCGTTGGAGAGGTAACAAAACCCTATACTTTTCATTATAAAACCAATAAACCCGAAAAGGATGGATTGTTTTGTGAAAGAATTTTTGGTCCTATAAAAAGTGGAATTTGTGCTTGTGGAAATTATCGAGTAATCAGAGATGAAAAAGAGGACCAGAGATTTTGTGAACAATGCGGAGTTGAATTTGCGGATTCTCGTATTCGAAGATATCAAATGGGATATATCAAACTGGCTTGTCTAGTAACCCATGTGTGGTATTTGAAACGTCTACCTAGTTATATCGCGAATCTTTTAGATAAACCTCTTAAAGAATTGGAAGGCCTTGTATACTGCGATGTGTGATTTGATCGAAATTCGAATTTTACAGATTCAAAATGATACACTGTCTTCCCAGTTAGTGGGGATGTCCCCAATCTGACATGTCTCGTGAAAGGAGTAACGTGAAGCTCAGAATTATGGGTGTATAAAATATTAACAAAAAAAGAGCGGGGAGTTGGTCTATGGTCGATTCAGTAGTCAAAAATGAGTAATTTTGAGTTGTACCTCGTGAAAAAAGACTTCCTTAATTTGTGAAATTGAATTCTGTTTCTCAGTGGGTAAATATGCATGGTTGCAGGAGTCTATCCATCGCATATAGGCTTTAAGAACATCTTAACATAATCGTCGAGGCGATGTCAGGACCTAAAAGATCGAATCAAATGGAGGGGTACATGGACAAGGAAATCCCTTTTGAATTGCAACCCTTAAGGGGATTCCGCGTTCGAGGGGAAGTAGACTACTCAAGAATTTCCTATTTCATTTATTTATATGGACATAGTATCATTTATTTTGAATTAAATAAAAAATGAAAAAACTAGAAAAAAAAAATAAGAATGAATCAATGAAATGTTACTTGGTCTTTACTACTAACTTGAGTAAGGAGTAGATTCGAGGAGATTTTTCGAAAATTCGAAAGTAAAAACAAAACCTCTTTTTTTGTTTATTTGGTTCTCTAACTACTTGAGCCGGACGAAAAGAAACTTTCACGTCCGATTTGAAAGGGGGGGGGAATCCTATCCCAATTTTTCTTTTGCTAGGCCTATAGCTAAAAAACCTACTTTCTTACGATTACGAGGGTTATTCGAATATGAAATACAATCCTGGAAATACAGCATCCCAGTTTTTTTTACTACTCACGGTTTCGATATATTTCGAAATCGAGAAATTTGTACTGGAGCAGGTGCGATACGAGAACAATTAGCCGATATAGATTTGCAAAGTATTCTAGATTATTCATTAGTAGAATGGAAGGAATTAGGCCAAGAAAGAAGCACGGGTAATGAATGGGAAGATCGCAAAATTGGAAGAAGAAGGGATTTTTTGATTAGACGCGTAGAATTAGCTAAACACTTTATTCGAACAAATATCGAACCCGAATGGATGGTTTTATGTTTACTACCAGTTCTTCCTCCTGAATTACGACCCATCATTCAGATAGATGGGGGTAAGCTAATGAGCTCGGATATTAATGAACTCTATAGAAGAGTCATCTATCGAAACAATACGCTTACCGATCTATTAACAACAAATAGATCTACACCGGGGGAATTAGTAATGTGTCAAGAGAAATTGGTACAAGAAGCCGTAGATACGCTTCTTGATAATGGAATTCGCGGACAGCCAATCAGGGATGGTCATAATAAGGTTTACAAGTCGTTTTCTGATGTAATTGAAGGAAAAGAGGGAAGATTTCGCGAGACTATGCTTGGCAAACGGGTTGATTATTCGGGTCGTTCTGTCATTGTTGTCGGACCCTCACTTCCACTACATCGATGTGGATTGCCTCGGGAAATAGCAATAGAGCTTTTCCAGACATTTGTAATTCGGGGACTAATTAGACAACATCTTGCTTCCAACATAGGAGTTGCTAAGAGTCAAATTCGGGAAAAAGATACAATTGTATGGGAAATATTGCAGGAAGTTATGCAGGGGCACCCTGTATTGCTGAATAGAGCGCCCACTTTGCATAGATTAGGCATACAGGCATTTCAACCCATTTTAGTCGAAGGACGGGCGGTTTGTTTACATCCATTAGTTCGTAAGGGATTCAATGCAGACTTTGATGGGGATCAAATGGCTGTTCATGTACCCTTATCTTTGGAGGCTCAAGCAGAGGCCCATTTACTTATGTTTTCGCATATGAATCTATTGTCTCCAGCTATTGGGGATCCTATTTCCGTACCAACCCAAGATATGCTTATTGGTTTATATGTATTAACCATTGGGAATCGCCGAGGTATTTGTAGAAATAGGTATAATCCATGGAATCGAAGAACGTATCAAAATGAAAGAAATAATGATAATAATCATCAGTCTAAGAAACAAAAAGAACCTTTTTTTTGTAATTCCTATAATGCAATTGGAGCTTATCGCCAGAAAAGACTCAATTTAGATAGTCCTTTTTGGCTCCGCTGGCGACTCGATCAACGCATTATTGCTTCAAAAGAGGGTCCCATCGAGATTCACTATGAATCAGGGGGTACTTGTCAGGAGATTTATGAACACTCGTTTTTAGTAAGAAGTATAAAAAAAGAAATTCTTTGTATATATATTAGAACAACTATTGGTCATATTTCTCTTTTTCGAGAAATCGAAGAAGCCCTACAAGGGTTTTGTCGAGCCTGCTCGTCTGGTCACTAATCATATGGCATCTCAATTAAGTGATTTTGTAACACTGGCGTGAATTTTGATCTTTCTGTTTCTACTAGGACTCTACTTCCTCTGACTTTCTATCGGTATTAATATTGATAAAGGGAAGTTTTTCAAATCATTGACTCAAACTCATTGTCGAATCCCAATCAGCAGAATATGGAGGGACTTATGGCAGAACGAGTCAATCTAGTCTTTCACAATAAAATAATAGACGGAACTGCTATTAAAAAACTTATTAGCAAATTAATAGATCACTTCGGAATGGCATATACATCACACATTCTGGATCAAGTCAAAACTCTGGGTTTCCAGCAAGCCACTGCTACATCCATTTCATTAGGGATTGATGATCTTTTAACGATCCCTTCTAAGGGATCGTTAGTACAAGATGCTGAAGAACATAGTTTCATTTTAGAACAACACCATCATTATGGGAATGTGCACGCAATAGAAAAATTACGCCAATCTATTGAGGTGTGGTATGCTACAAGTGAATATTTGCGACAAGAAATGAATCCTAATTTTAGGATGACAGATTCACTTAATCCAGTCCATATAATGTCTTTTTCGGGAGCTAGAGGAAATGCATCTCAAGTGCACCAATTAGTAGGTATGAGGGGATTAATGTCAGATCCTCAAGGACAAATGATTGATTTACCTATCCAAAGTAATTTACGAGAAGGGCTGTCTTTAACAGAATATATCATTTCTTGCTACGGAGCCCGAAAAGGGGTTGTGGATACGGCTGTACGAACCTCGGATGCGGGATATCTTACGCGCCGACTTGTTGAAGTAGTTCAACACATTGTTGTACGTCGAACGGATTGTGGAACCGCTCGAGGGGTTGCCGTAAGTCCTCGAAATGGGATAATTCCCGAGTCCGAAAGAATTTTTATTCAAACATTAGTTGGTCGTGTATTAGCAGAGGATATATATATGGGCTCACGTTGCATCGCCATCCGAAATCAAGATATTGGATTTGGGCTTGTCCATCAATTCATAACCTTTCAAACTCAACTAATTTTTATTCGAACTCCTTTTACTTGTAGGAGTACATCTTGGATCTGTCAATTATGTTACGGTAGGAGTCCCACTCATGGCGACCTGGTCGAGTTGGGAGAAGCTGTAGGTATTATTGCGGGGCAATCCATTGGAGAACCGGGGACTCAACTAACATTAAGAACTTTTCATACTGGAGGAGTCTTCACAGGCGGTACTGCAGAACATGTACGAGCTCCGTCGAATGGAAAAATCCAATTTAATGAAGATTTCGTTCATCCCACGCGTACGCGTCACGGGCATCCTGCTTTTATATGTTCTATAGCCTTATATGTCACTATTCAGAGTGAGGAGATTCTCCATCATGTAACTATTCCACCTAAAAGTTTTCTTTTGGTTCAAAATAATCAATATGTCGAAGCAGAACAAGTAATTGCTGAGATTCGCGAGGTACCATACACTTTGAATTTGAAAGAGAGAGTTCGAAAACATATTTATTCGGACTCAGAGGGAGAAATGCACTGGAGTAATGCTGTGTACCACGCATCCACATTTACATATAGTAATGTTCATCTTTTACCAAAAACAAGTCATTTATGGATATTATCAGGAGGTTCGTGGAGATCCAGTGCAGTTCCCTTTTCACCGCACAAGGATCAAGATCAAATGAATATTTCGTCCCTTTCTGTAGAACGAGGGCCAATTTCAACTCTCTCAATGAATAATGATCCACGAAGATACAAATTAATTCGTTCATATTTTTCTGGTCAAAAAACAGAAGACAAGATTCCTAATTATTCAGAACCCGTTCGTTGGAATCTGACCATTTTACATGGTAATTCTCATTTATTGGGAAAAAGGCGAGTAAATAGATTTCTCGTTCCAATCCAATCGATTCAAGAACGAAAGAAAGAGTTAATGCCTCATTCAGGTATCTCGATTGAACTACCACTAAATGGTATTTTCCGTAGAAATAATAGTATTTTTGCTTATTTCGATGATCCTCGATACAGCAGAAAGAGTTCGGGAATTACTAAATATGGGACTCTGGGCGTGCATTCACTCGTTAAAAAAGAGGATTTTTTTGAGGCTCGACCAATAAAAGAATTGAAGTCAAAATACCAAATGAGACTAGATCCATTTTTTTTCATTCCCGAAGAAGTGCATAGTTTAACTGAATCTTCTTTGATAATGATACGAAATAATAGTCTCATTGGAATAGATACACGAATTGTTTTCAATATAAATACAAGAAGCCACGTGGGCGGATTAGTCCGAATGGAGAGAAAAAAAACGAGAATTGAACTGAAAATCTTTTCAGGAGATATTCATTTTCCGGGGGAGACCGATAAGATATCCCGACACAGCGGGATCTTGATACCTCCAGGAAAAGTAAACATCACTTTTACGGACTCAAAGAAATGGAAAAATTGGATCTATGTCCAACGGATCACATCTACTAAGAAAAAGTATTTTGTTTTAGTTCGCCCGGTAGTGACATATGAGATATCAGATGGTCTAAATTTACCAACACTCTTCCCCCCGGATTTTTTACAAGAAAGGGATAATATGCAACTTAGAGTTGTCAATTATATTGTTTATGGAAATGCCAAACCCATTCAAGGAATTTCTGATACCAGTATTCAACTAATTCGGACTTGTTTAATTTTGAATTGGAACCAAGGCATAAAAAGTTCGTCGATCGAGGAGGTCTGTACTTCTTTTATTGAAGTAAGTACAAATGGTTTGGTTCGAGCTTTCCTAATAATCGACTTAGTCAAATCCGCTATTTCGTATCGCAAAAAAAGAACTGATCTCTCAGGTTTAGGATTCATTTCCGATAAGGTATCAGATCATACCAACATCAATCCTTTTTATTCCATTTATATTTATAAAAAGAGAAAAATGAAACAATCACTTAACCCCCAAAATCACGGAACAATTCGCACATTGTTAAATAACAATAAGGAATACCCTTCCTTGATGATTTTATCATCATCGAATTGTTTCAGAATGGACCTATTCAACGATATAAAATATCTCAATCTCAATGTAAAAAAAGAATTTATTTCAACAGATCCTATAATTCAAATTAGGAATTCGATCGGACCGTTAGGAACGGTGTTTAATTTTTTGAATTTGTATTCCTTTTATTATTTACTAACTCATAATCCGATCTTAATAACTAAATATCCTCAATTTGAAAATTTAAAACCGACTTTTCAAGTGCTTAAATATTATTTAATGGATGAAAATGGGATAATTTCAAATCGTGATCCGTACGATAAAATCGTTTTCAATTTATTCAATTTGAATTGGTATTTTCGCCATCAAAGTTATTGTTCTAATTATTGGGAAGAACGCCCCACAATAATTAGTCTCGGTGAGTTTATTTGTCAAAATGGATATATAGCCAAAAAAGGACCCCCTTTCAAATCGGGTCAAGTTTTGCTTATTCAAGGTGACTCGGTAGTAATAAGATTGGCTAAACCTTATTTGGCCACTCCGGGAGCAACTGTTCATGGACATTATGGAGAAATCTTTTACGAAGGAGATACATTAGTTACATTTATATATGAAAAATCGAGATCCGGTGATATAACGCAAGGTCTTCCAAAAGTGGAACAGGTCTTAGAAGTGCGTTCAATTGATTCAATATCAATGAACCTACAAAAAAGAATTGTGGGTTGGAACACGTATATACCACAAATTCTTGGAATTCCTTGGGGATTCTTGATTGGGACTGAGCTGACTATAGTGCAAAGTCGTATATCGTTGGTTAATAAGATACAAAAGGTTTATCGATCCCAAGGGGTGCAAATTCATAATAGGCACATAGAGATCATTGTACGCCAAATAACATCAAAAGTGTTGGTTTCCGAGGATGGAATATCTAATGTTTTTTTACCGGGAGAACTAATTGGATTGTTGCGAGCGGAACGAACAGGGCGCGCTTTAGAAGAATCGATCTGGTACCGCGCTATCCTATTGGGAATAACAAGAGCATCTTTGAATACTCAAAGTTTCATATCGGAAGCGAGTTTTCAAGAAACTGCTCGAGTTTTAGCCAAAGCAGCTCTTCGTGGTCGTATCGATTGGTTGAAAGGTCTAAAAGAGAACGTTGTTATAGGTGGGATGATCCCCGTTGGGACCGGATTTAAAAGATTACTGCGGCAACACATTCCTTTGAAAAGTAAAAAGCAGATCTTTTTAACGGGGGAAAGACACGATATTTTGTTCCACCACGCGGGCTTATTTGATTCTTGCCGTTCAAAATGATTTCCCTGAGGAATGATTTATATCATATATCATTTAATGAGTCCTAAACAAAGTGTATTCTTTCTTGCGTTTTGGCATTCAATTTCCATTTGCAAAACTCTTTCTATATGGTCTTGAGGGGGTAATGGAAATTCCGATACTAAATTCAGATAATAATGAATAGAGGTTAGCAGTTTGGATTGTGTATTGACATTGAGACGTCCAATCTACGATAGAAGAAAAGGTTCCGTCGGAACAATTATTTAGTTCAAGACAACCTCGTCACTTTTTTTTGAAACAAAAAAGAAAGAGGAAGTGTGGGAAGAAATGACAAGAAGATATTGGAACATAAATTTGGAAGAGATGATGGGAGCCGGAGTTCATTTTGGTCATGGGACTAGGAAATGGAATCCGAGGATGTCGCCGTATATTTCTACCAAGCGTAAAGGTATTCATATCACAAATCTTACTAAAACTGCGCGTTTTTTATCAGAAGCTTGTGATTTAGTTTTTGATGCAGCAAGTAAGGGAAAAGAGTTTTTAATTGTTGGTACAAAAACTAAAGCAGCCGATTTAGTAGCGCGGGCTGCAATAAGGGCTCGGTGTCATTATGTTAATAAAAAATGGCTCGGTGGCATGTTAACCAATTGGTCCACTACAGAAACGCGACTTCATAAGTTCAGGGACTTGAGAATCGAACAAAAGACAGGAAACTTCTACTGTCTTCCAAAAAAAAGAGACGCAGCTATGTTCAAGAGACAATTATCCCATTTGCAAACATATCTGGGTGGGATTAAATATATGACGGGGTTACCCGATATTATAATTATCATTGATCAGCAAGAAGAATATACAGCTCTTCGAGAATGTATCACTTTGGGAATTCCAACAATTTGCTTAATCGATACAAATTGTGATCCCGACCTGGCAGATATTTCAATTCCAGCAAATGATGACGCTATAGCTTCAATCCGATTAATTCTTAACAAATTAGTATTCGCAATTTGTGAGGGTCGTTCTAGCTATATACGAAATACGTAATTAATAATAAGATAGAAATTTTGTTTTTGGGAACCCTCCAGAGATTTATCGAATCGTTTACTATTCTTGAATTTGATTATATAAATGAGATAAAAATGAGTAGGGATATTATGTTATTAGTTCGTATCAAAAAATTCAAATAAGCAAGTAGAAAAAGAGATGGTTGAATTAAAATAATTTCCTGGAATTTCAATTTCTGTCAGAGGGTAATATGAATGTTCTCTCATGTTCCACCAACACATTCAAAGTGTTATACGAAATATCGGGTGTAGAAGTAGGCCAACATTTATATTGGCAAATAGGAGGTTTTCAAGTCCATGGTCAAGTACTTATTACTTCTTGGGTTGTAATTGCTATCTTATTAGTTTCAGCCAGTCTAGCTGTTCGGAATCCACAAACCATTCCGAATGACGGGCAGAATTTCTTCGAATATGTCCTTGAATTCATTCGAGACGTGAGCCAAACCCAGATTGGAGAAGAATATGGTCCATGGGTTCCTTTTATAGGAACTATGTTCCTATTTATTTTTGTTTGTAATTGGTCAGGGGCTCTTTTACCATGGAAAATCATACAGTTACCCCACGGAGAATTAGCCGCACCCACGAATGATATAAATACTACTGTTGCTTTAGCTTTACTCACCTCCGTAGCCTATTTCTATGCGGGTCTTAGCAAAAAAGGATTAGGTTATTTCAGTAAATACATTCAACCTACTCCAATCCTTTTACCCATTAACATCTTGGAAGATTTTACAAAACCCTTATCACTTAGTTTTCGCCTTTTCGGAAATATTTTAGCCGATGAATTAGTAGTTGTTGTTCTTGTTTCTTTAGTACCTTCAGTAGTTCCTATACCTGTCATGTTCCTTGGATTATTTACCAGTGGTATTCAAGCTCTTATTTTTGCAACTTTAGCCGCCGCTTATATAGGAGAATCTATGGAGGGTCATCATTGACTTCACTTATAAATAGTTGTTTTTTGAATTTCGACCAAAATAATAGCGGAACTCACGATAATCTACTTGGGGAACATCAAAATAGATAACTAATAAAGGATAACGAATTAAGTCAAGGCAGTTAGAATATACCGTAATAGGAAAAAAGGTTCCATTAAAATAAAATATTTAGTGGAGCTTCTAAAAAAAAAAACGAAAGAGGATCGGTTTCCTAAAATAAATGTCCTGTTTATATCTATTATTTGATTTATAAATATTTTTAAATAAATAAAATTGAATAAAAACGAAGAAAAAAAAAAAAAAAGAAAATAGAATAAAATGCTAATGAAAATTTCTATGAAATGATTCGCCTTAACCAATTTTTCTATTTTTCTAGATAAATTCGACCCATGCGGAATAATCATACAGCAAGAGAAGAATTAAAAAACGCGATTCAAAAAAAGAAATTCGCCAGTTCAAAATTGTGTACCTAGAATCCAACTATTATCGATATCGAATTCAGCTGGGGAGCTTTTCTCGTTCAACAAGAATTCTACTGGATCTAAGATCCAACTAAGTTGGTTTACATTCTGTAAGAAACACATGTATATGGGATATTAGATATTGAATAGTTATATATGACCTAAAACTATCTAAGACCCTACTAATACTATGAATTTCAATAGGGATTCCAATAGACGTCTTTGGTTTTGGATTCCGAAGAATCCAACTTCAAAAAGCGATAGAGAATAAGTTCTGATGATTCAAGAATATTATTCTATTACTTCAATTTGGAGTTTTTATTTTTAGTTACTTTGATTGGATGAAACTGAGTGATGGAATAATTCATCTATAATTCATTGAATGATTGTATCATTAACCATTTTTTTTTGAGAAATTCAATTTATCATGAATCCACTGATTTCTGCCGCTTCTGTTATTGCTGCTGGGTTAGCTGTCGGACTTGCTTCTATTGGACCTGGGGTTGGCCAAGGGACTGCTGCGGGCCAAGCTGTAGAGGGGATCGCAAGACAGCCCGAGGCGGAGGGAAAAATACGAGGTACTTTATTGCTTAGTCTGGCTTTTATGGAAGCATTAACAATTTATGGATTGGTTGTCGCTTTAGCGCTGTTATTTGCAAATCCGTTTGTTTAATCTTGTCTTAAACACTTAAACAATTACAAATAGATATAGATAGATATAGAAAATTTTGACTTCTTTTCTGAATTTATTTCACTTGCTTTTTGGAATTATATCAATAATTCACCCCTACAATTTACAATGTGGGGCACGACTCCCTGCCCGGGAAGGAAAGATTTAAGGATGAGTAATTCGCATACCGATCCGCTTTCTTCCTTCCCGTTCTTAGAAATTGAAACTTAAGGAGTCTTCCAACAACGAAATATTCCGAAATTAATATGAAACTTGAAATTTGCTAGCTAATTTGAAAATACTAAACTAATAAGTATTATTTTTATTAGGATTAGGAATTTTGAATTGAAAAAATCCATAAACTTTATTTTTTTTTTCGCTATATCGAGAGAGAGCAAGAGAGAGGGAAATGCAAATCAAAATAAGTAGACAATCGTTATTGATTTCTAAATAAATTCTATTGATATAAGAAATTTATAGAAATCGAATATAAGAATATATAGAAGTATATATAAGAGAAGTGATACAAAAAAAGAAAAGCTATTCTTGTTTATCTATCTGTAAAAAACAGAGAGGAGATTGTATGAAAAATCTAACCGATTCTTTCCTTTCCTTGGGCCAATGGCCGATGGCTGGGAGTTTTGGGTTTAATACCGATATTTTAGCAACAAATCCAATAAATCTAAGTGTAGTATTTGGTGTATTGATCTTTTTTGGAAAGGGAGTGTGTGCGAGTTGTTTATTTCAAGAATAGGCTGGACTGGCCCAGCTGCACTTTTTTTTTTTCATTATTTTCATTTGAACTTTAACTATTAGTTTTTTAACTAAAATTGAAAGTAAAAGGTGCATGATCTCGCGAATTACTTATGAATTTGGAAATTCGTTGAATTTTTTCAATTCAAAAAAAAAAATGATATTGAAACTATTTAAGAAACGTAGCATTTCGTAATTTTTTGGTAAATCCGCTTTTTGCTTTGATTCTCAATCAACCAATAATGCGGGATTAATTATATGGTTAAAGCGAACCTTTTGAAGTCCAAGCATAGCATGGTATTCTTTCTACTACTAGCGTCATTTGAAATTTGAAATGAAGGACTAGTTGAAATTTTTTGTTCGATATAGAACGCTCATGTCGAGAAAATTATTTGAAACCCTTTTTGTATTGTGGGTCACATTATTTTTTTTCTATATTATCTTATCAAATGCCAAATCAATGACCTATGTAATATATAATGTAAAAAGTGAAACGAATTCTTTGAATTTCACTAAAAAAAAGCAACTTTGCTGACAATTTCAGATTTTTTTTATTTGGTCAGAAGAGTCCTCCAAATTTTATTATGATCTTGAATTAGTATTCGTAATCCGTTTTTCAATTTTTGAGGGGTGTGAATCTGAATAGAGAAAAGAGGATAGGCTCATTACATTCATAACAAGATATGGGCAGTGACCATGACGTAATTGAGCATGAGAGCCAAATGAATTGAAAAATTCATGTTTGGTTCGGGAAGGGATTATGAAA